ATCTATTTTTTTTTAACTGACGCTTGTATCATAACACAGATATCCATTTAGCAAAATTTGGTATATTTGGTATAAGTGGCTTCCGCCGAAAATCTCCCAAAAATGCTATATTCTATCTATTTTCAAATAGACCCAACTCGGCGGATGGCTGAACTGTAAAGTTGGTGTATCTATATACATGTGGCTATCTTTAGTGAGATCATACGAAGGGTATGTTATTAGTTTAGATCTAACCAATTTAATGAATTACTCCTAAAGGTTCACATCAAACTAGTGCTAGTTGATGCGAGTTACTTCGGAAACAAACGGACTAAAGTCAAATTCATTTGGGGTATTCTCTCAATTCCAAAAAAAGCAACTGGATCAAGTATGAGTTGTCGATCAGAACATATATGGATAGAACCTATAACGGGGGCTCGAAAAACAAGTAATTTCTGCTGGGCTGTTATCCTTTTTTTAGGTTCATTAGGATTCTTGTTGGTTGGAACCTCGAGTTATCTTGGTAGAAATTTGATATCTTTATTTCCGTCTCAGGAAATAGTTTTTTTTCCGCAAGGAATTGTGATGTCTTTCTATGGGATCGCGGGTCTTTTTATTAGCTCCTATTTGTGGTGCACAATTTCGTGGAATGTAGGTAGTGGTTATGATCGATTTGATAGAAAAGATGGAATAGTGTGTATCTTTCGTTGGGGATTTCCTGGAAAAAATCGTCGGGTCTTCCTCCGATTTCTTATAAAAGATATTCAGTCCGTCAGAATAGAAGTGAAAGAGGGTCTTTTTGCTCGTCGTGTCCTTTATATGGATATCAGAGGCCAGGGAGCCATTCCATTGACTCGTACTGATGAGAATTTTACTCCACGGGAAATGGAACAAAAAGCTGCTGAATTGGCCTATTTCTTGCGTGTACCAATTGAAGTTTTTTAATAAATGAAGCCGAGAAATGAATGCTTTCTCAGCAGGAGAGCAAAAAAAGAAAGAATCCCCTTTTTCTATAACATAACTTATAACTTAATTGAGGTTTCTTCAAAACATTCATTCGAGTCAAAGCAGACATATATGGAATAATAATAAAATAAAATTTTTCCGGGCATTTATCGAAAGGAGATATGTGCTTCGAATTCGACCAATTGAAATATAGGTAAACAATTTTTTTTATTTATTCATTCGAATTTTTCGTCTATTTCGGTATTTTTTTTCTAGATTCAAGGCCTAACCACGAAATCACAAATAAAAAAGAGTGAATAGATTCATAGGTTCGATAACTTGTAATAGAAGAGATGCATGAGAGAAATATTAGATTACATAGAGTCGACGAATGAGATGGGTTCATTAACAATTCACAGACGAAAAAATGGAAAAAAAGAAAGCATTCACTCCTCTTTTATATCTTGCATCTATAGTATTTTTGCCCTGGTGGATTTCTCTCTCATTTCAAAAAAGTCTGGAATCATGGGTTACTTATTGGTGGAATACTAGGCAATCCGAATTTTTTTTGAATGATATTGAAGAAAAGAGTATTCTAGAAAAATTCAGAGAATTGGAGGAACTCCTCTTCTTAGAGGAAATGATCAAGGAATACTCGGAGACACATCTACAAAACCTTCGTATAGGAATTCACAAAGAAACAATCCAATTAATCAAGATACACAACGAGGGTCGTATTCATACGATTTTGCACTTCTCGACAAATATAATCTGTTTCATTATTCTAAGCGGTTATTCTATTTTGGGTAATAAAGAACTTGTTATTCTTAACTCTTGGGCTCAGGAATTCCTATATAACTTAAGTGACACAATAAAAGCTTTTTCTCTTCTTTTATTAACTGATTTATGTATCGGATTTCATTCGCCCCATGGTTGGGAACTGCTGATTGGCTTTGTCTACAAGGATTTTGGATTTGTTCATAATGATCAAATAATATCTGGCCTTGTTTCCACTTTTCCAGTCATTCTAGATACAATTTTAAAATATTGGATTTTCCGTTATTTAAATCGCGTATCTCCGTCACTTGTAGTGATTTATCATTCAATGAATGACTGAAAAAATTATCTACCTAATCCAATTCCTATTAGAATGTTTCTTACTTTGCAGTTGTACAGAAGCAAAGCATTGAAAATCACTTTAGATTTCTACCCATCCCGGGGATTCATCCTATATTCCTATATATTAATCCAGTCAATTTATTCCAGTAAATAACAGAATCGTGGATAGGAAACTCCATTAGTAACCTACCCCAATTTATTGTAGAAATTTTCGGGATCAATGGTTGGACCATGCAAACTAGAAATACTTTTTCTTGGATAAAGGAACAGATTACTCGATCTATTTCCATATCGCTAATGATATATATAATAACTCGTACATCCATTTCAAATGCATATCCCATTTTTGCACAGCAGGGTTATGAAAATCCACGAGAAGCGACTGGACGTATTGTATGCGCCAATTGCCATTTAGCTAGTAAACCAGTGGATATTGAGGTACCGCAAACGGTACTTC